CTTCAACTCGTTCTAAAAAAATAGGATTTCGCGTAATAAGTTTTTGATATTCAGTAATTGCTGTTAAAAAATACTCACAGAAATCCAAACATTTATCTATCCAGCCATAAGGTAAATCGGCAGCGACTCCTCCAATACGAAAATAATTATGCATCATTCTCATGCCAGTGGCAGCTTCGAATAGATCATATATCAATTCTCTTTCTCTGAAAATGTAGAAGAAGGGGGTCTGTGCCCCAATATCCGCCATAAAAGGCCCAAGCCATAATAAATGAGAAGCTATACGGCTCAACTCCAACATAATAACTCGGATATAGCTAGCCCTTTTTGGTACTTGAATATTTCCTAATTGTTCTGGTGCATTTATGGTTATTGCTTCTGTAAACATAGTAGCCAAATAATCCCAACGTGTTACATAAGGCAAATATTGTATAATTGTTCGGTTTTCCGCAATTTTTTCCATTCCTCTGTGCAAATAACCTACTATTGGTTCACAGTCAATAACATCTTCACCGTCTAAAGTAACAATTAGTCTAAGAACGCCATGCATTGATGGGTGGTGAGGCCCCATATTGACGATCATTAGATCTTTTCTTGTAACTGGTCCAGTCATAAGTTTTTTCTTTATTTCTTCTTCCATGAATTACTGAAAACGAAAAGAAGTTCATCAAAATTGATGATCGAATAAATCAAAGAAAATAAATGTTCAAATTAACGTTTTTTTATTGCTCGAATATTCAATTGATTGATTAATTCGTTATAACGTATTCTATTTTTTTTTGAAAAATAAGCCAGAAGTCGTTGACGTTTTCCCAAAATTTTTCGTAGACCTCGCTGAGATGAATAGTCTTTTTTGTGTAATTCCAAATGTGAGCTAAGTCTCCGTATCTTATTGGTGAAACATAATACTTGAAATTCAACAGATCCCTTTTTTTCTTCTTGCAAAATACCTGACATAAATGAATTTTTTATCATAACTTTAGAAATCCATATAATATAAATATATATATAACTTCGTCAATTTTTTTATTAATTTACTATTTTTATTTTACGAATATGAATTTTACTGATCAGTAATAATAATGCGAGGTATTTTGATCTGGTATACACAAGAATCAATCCGAATTTCCTTATTGATTCATTTTATGATCTAATTGATACGTCATTGAATTAGTATTCATGTATCAAAAAAGGATGTAAGACACGGCATGTGCGCAGTTATTTATCCACCCGATATATATCGTAGGGGAAGACAATTGTATCATAAATCAATTTGCAATCGTGGATACATATGTATCCTTAACATACTGAAACGACTACCATTATTAGTATCAAACCAATAGCGATTCATACAAGCTAAATCTTCTAATCGATAATTGGGCCAAAGAAAGAATTTTAATTTAATTAATTTCATTTTATCTCTATCAAGATCTTTGCTTTCATCCAAAAATTGACCACAGGTTTTTACCTTGTTCCCATTGCAAAATACTGCATTTTTATCCACACAATTACTATTCCTTGAATTGAAACAACTTAGAATTCTCAATTCTCTACGCCGTCTAGACGAGAAAATATTTTCAGGAACAAGCAAATCATAATGATTTTTTTTTCTATTTTTCGTCATCATTTGATGTCTTGCAATCGATTCCTCAAAATGATTCTTATCCATATTTTCTCTGTATCTTTTTTGATTCTTTTTTTGTTTAATCTCATGAACCAAAGAAATCCTTATGGTTTGATACATAATAAATTCTACATTATGTTTTACAGGTATACGAACTGGTTCGATACTAAATATTCCCTCTTTTAGGATTTTTGAAAGATTCAAATCCCGGATTAGCATTGGATCCAGAGTTAACTCCTCCTTCTTAATAAAGCCGAAACCAAACTTTGTTGTCATTCTGCTTTCCTTTTCCCATTCAAGTACGGACAGCGCATAATCGAATAATTCCATAGTCAAAGGACTCAGCAGCCATTTCAATTGCAAAGCAAAAGATCCTTTCATGAACGCATCTAAGTCTATTTCCCAAGTCCAAATGCTTTTGGGTTGATTTTTCGTTCTACCCATTTTCATATCTGATTTCGTATAAAGTTCTTCCATATATTTTTGTTGTTTTGAGAGAACAGATTCAGGGTTCCCTCGGTTTTGGGCATCTGATGCGAGATCTCTTTGACCTATGGTTTTTTTTTCTTCTTGATTCTCTAATTCAAAATATTTTTTTTCTTTTTCATTTGATAGTATAAGATCCCCTTTTTTATTTTGAGTGATATTTTTATTTTGACTAACATCTTCATTAAAATGAAAAATAAGTGAATGAATTGGTATAAACCCGGGTTTCATTTTATATACATTTAAAAATAACTCGAATTGTGGGAATAACCAAGGTATCGGCTTCGATACAGGACGATTTAGTCTTTCTTCATTCATTCCCATCCAATCAAAAAAAGAAAAGAAACCCTTTTGATTGGATGGGTTGATTTCTTTATCTTTATTAATTTTGAGATAAAAAAGACCTTTCGTATCAAAAAATTTTCTATCTGGATTTTTTATATACATAAAATAATCTTTTCTTATAAAATTAGTAATAGGGATACTCCCCCCCATATCAACAAATTTCGGTTTATGTATATTGTAATTATATGAATCCTTCTTATCTTCATAAGAAATCGATTGATATGCTAAAAGATCATATCTATACATTTTTTGAAAATGATCGTTTTTATTTAGCAATAATGAAACCTTTTCCTCTCTTTCAGATGAATCCCGTTTGATTAAATTTTTCTTTTCAACCCTACAATGTTGATTGACTCTATTTCGCCATTTTTGCGGTACTAATTTAGACCATTTTAGCTCAGATAAATCGTATGGATAATGACTCTTTAACCAATTTTTCCATTGATTCATTCCAGAATTCTGAAGTTTCTTATGCTTTAATTCGGAAGAAATTATTCCTTGTCTTCGAAAATCATCTTTTATTTCATTCTTAAGAAATAAAGATGCTCCGTCATATTGAAAGACAGATCTTAACTTATACAAGTTAATAACCTGGGTTTGTGATAATTTGTAAAATACATAGGCCTGTGACACGAGGGATAATTTAAAAGAAACCGCCGACTTCGTCTGAATCTTATGACGAATACGAGAAGGTGAAAGTTTTTTTTGTATAGTTGAAATACGCTCAATTATCCTTTTCTCTTTTGTATCAAAAAAAGATTTTTTTTTTAATTTACGAAAAAGTTTTAGAATGATCATGGGCCTATAAAGACTATTAGTAAGACGATTAATGATATATGGAAAGCTCTCTAGAAGGATATCCGTGTATATCCTTTCCACGAGCCATTTTAAAAAAGAATGTGATTTACGGATTAATCGATCATTTCTTCTTTTTAATATCTGAAAAATCTTTTTTAGTGATGCTACTTTTTGAGCACCATAACTTGTTTTGTTAGGACTAATATTTATCTTTAGAGTTCGAAATCCATTTTTCGTGTCTTTTGTAATTCTTTCTATTTGATTTCTGATTGTGCTTGTTCTATCAGTCAGATCTTTCATTTTTCTTTCTGTCAGTGAATAATTTGTCCAATCCATAGATCGGGTTTGAATGGATGATTCATGAATAATCTGATTATTGATTATAAAATCTTTTTTTATTTCACTCGAATCCTCTCTCAATTTTTTTGGTTCTTTTTGGACCTTTAGAAACAAGAATTTTGTTCTTTCTTTGAAACTTTTTAGAACTCGAAAACTCCATTTTATAATTGCTTTTTGGAGTTTTTTCAAAGGGGGTCCAAAATAATAACAAAACAAAATACCAAGTCCTACGAGAGGAGAACCAAAAGGACGGTCAGTTTCCAGTCCCCAAATCGTTAAAAAAGCAGCAGGACTTTCCTGCTTTGGATTTGGATCCCTACGAGAAGGTCGTATCTTAGATCGGTGCCAAGGTTTCAGACGGAAAGGAAATCGTATCATTATTTGTATACCCTCTGTAACCCAGTTTTTAGGAAAAATTCCGTTTCTTCCTGGTTCTAGTACTGGCATACCATTATAGGTGCATATAACATACACTTCTCTATTCATCTCCCTTATATCCTGCTCCCACTCGGACTCTTGGCGTAATAAGAAACGGACAATATTTTTAGCTAGTATCAATGAAGGTAATACAATAGATTGTCTAAGCCTCGACTGAATTAGTAAAATACAAGCTCTTATTCCATGAGCATAAATAAGAATATCATAGAGGTCTGATATTTTTTCTCGTGTCCTTTCTATTCGTTGCATTTCCGTCTGCCCGTCCCGCCCCTTTTCCATTTCATTGACTTCTTTTTGAATTTCTTCGTAGCTTTTGTTTTCCTCCATGTACATTTTTTTTTGTTTTTTCAACCTCTTTCTTATTTTTGCTACGCTTCCTTTTATACCCTTTCTAAAAATGTCTTGTATTAGGTCGGAAATCTCAATTCCTGATAATATGAATGGTTCGAAAAGAACATCCCCAAAAAATCCTACTCTGTCGAAAAAAAGTGGGGAATACGGATATAAGAAAAACATTTTCCCCGTAAGGGTTTTACGTCTTTGAACACGCATAGAACCTGAGATTATGTCTCGACGAAAATCCGCTTCATAGGGATAATCTATCATATCCACTTCTTCTATTTCATCAGGCTTCGTCATAGCTTTGATACTAGGGTCGGCATTCTCTGGACCCTGCGTAAAAAGAACTATACGTTTCGCTTTCCTCGAGCGAATTTGATGATCTACTATCCACTCTTCCCCCTCTTCCGTTGTTGCAGTTTTTCCGAGTTGTTCTACCTCGCTGAATAATTTGTATGACCATCGGGGGACTTTTTTATTTATTCCAATCGATTTTTTTCGAGTTGTTTTTTCCATGGGAGGAATTATGGCTGCATCGCATATTGTTTGAATGATGGGATCAATTATGACTCTTTCGATTAAAAATTTCAAAACTTTTTCTGGATCTTCTGAATCAATTCGTCTTTGTTCC